TTATTTATAAGAAGAGTTTTGAAAATATATCTTTGCTAAGATTTCTGATCTTAATCTTATTCTTGATCTTATCTGATATTTTATTAGTATTTATTATTCGTATTTGAAAATAGATAATGGAATTAAATTTGATTTTAATCAGTATTTTTATTTATATTTTATTTGTATCATATAGGCATCATAAACAATATGGAGTATACAATTAAGTAATAAAAGGGATTCGTAAGGATACCTAGCAGATATATTTAAAAGGATATATTTATAAAAAGTTGAAGTGAATAATTTGAATACTTTAACAATCCTAAGGAAAACCAATATAATAAAATACGTTGGGAATTAAAACATTTAAGTACCAATAGGAAAGGAAATCAAACGAGACTTCTGGAGTAATGGTGAGTGAAACAGAATGAGCCTTATTCTTTTGTCTATTCTGTTCCAATGGACTCATTAATATTGTGGAATTCAATATTATGCTGTGTATATTCACAGTTACCAAAGACGGTGATAGTCCGGTGATAGTTTTTTAGTCCAATGAATAGATGAAGAATTAAATAAAGTAATATGGAGACGGCTGCTCTGTATGAATTTATAATATCTAAGAAATTAGATAATGGGATACCATTCTCAAAGGCTAAGTATAATATATCTAGCGATAGTGAAGAGTAACGTGAGTGAAAGGTGAAAAGTAAGTGTATGACTAGTGAAAGAGATCTTGAATTACGAATCCTACAAGCAGTTAGAGTCTAATAGAATTAGATGATAACGTACCTTTTGCATAATGGGTCAGCAAGTTAATTTTCAATGCAAGACTAATAAGTCCTAGTGAAAACGTCTATGAGTATTTATGTACTTATGGGTAGAGTATTGAGAATTAGATCCGAAACCAGATGATCTTTTTATGACCAGGTTTAAAAGGACCGAACGTATGAATGTTGCAGTATTCTGCGATGAGTTGTGAAAAGGGGTGAAATGCCAATCTAATCTGGTGATAGCTGATATTCTGCGAAATCTATTTTAGTAGAAAGTATATGTAGATATATTTCTGTATAGCACTGATTTCCATTTCTCGTAACCTATTAGGTTGCACATAGAATAAATTAGGGGGTTATAAACTCTACTATTGGAAGTTAACCTCAGAAGGAGATACTATCGGTCATATACTGACAGTCTATTTGTGATAAGGTAAATAGACAAAAGGGAAACAGCCCAGATCATATATTAAGGTGCCCTAAATAATATTAAGTGAAAATAAGAGAGTTTTGTGTTCAAGACAGCTATGAAGTAAGCTTGGAAGTAGCTATCTTTTAATGAAAGTGTAACAACTCAATAGTCGATTTTCTGGACACAAAGCATCGAAGATTTATCGGGTCTAGATATTAAACCTAAATTATGATATTAATGAATTAATTAGATTACTATTTAATTCTTAATAAGGTAGCAGAACACTTAGTAGTTAGGTTGAAGAATATTCCTAAGAATATTTGGACTCTACTAAAGAGAGAATGCTGGCATGAGTAACGATTAAGAAGTTATAATACTTCTCGCCGAATACGAAAGGTTTTCATGAAAAAGGTAATCTGTCATGATTTAAACGGATTCTAAGGTGTAATATACGAATTGTTGTTACCCGATGAAATAGAAGAATACTATTCCTGAAATCCAAGTAAGGAACAAGAAAAATATTCTTTTAATTTAATTATATCCGTACCTTAAACCGACACAGGTTCGTAGGTAGAGTATACTAAGGCGTAGAGATAAGGCTAGTGAAGGAACTCGGCAAAATGCTTCCGTAAGTTCGACGATAAGGAAGGAGTGTATATACACCATATACACTTAGCATAAAAGTGGGGGCTTCGACTGTTTACTAAAAACACAGCAACTTGCTAAGACTAGAAGTACTTGTATAAGTTGTGAACTCTGTCCAATGCCAATCCGTGTAAGGGAGGTGATTTTAGCGTTAGCTAATTGTCACTAACTGATGCGGTGGTCAATGACGGTCTTAACCATAAGGATCTGAAAGTAGCGAAATTCCTTGGCCATTAAATGTGGTCCTGCATGAATGAGGTAACGCGGCCCTGCTGTCTCCACTAGCTCCTCAGTGAAATTGAATTAGCCGTGCAGATGCGGTTTGCCTTCCGGAGGACGCGAAGACCCTATGCAGCTTTACTGTAATTTGATATTGTTTTTGATTAGATCTAGTGTAGAATACAAGGGAGTGTAAACGCCAGTGAAATACCTTGATAGATCTTAATTAGAAACTAATTTATAGAAATATAGAGACAGTATCAGAGGGTCAGTTTTACTGGGGCGGTAGCCTCTAAGAAAGTATCAGAGGCCTTCAAAGGTATATTTATATTGGTCAGAAACCAATGAGCATCTATACGTTCATCAAAGTGTAATGATAAAATATGCTTGACTGAAAGACTGATAGGTCGATCAGCTACGCAAGTAGGACATAGTGATCCGGTGATTCATAATGGAATGATCATCGCTCAAGAAATAAAAGTTACGCTAGGGATGAACTGTTGTCCCTAGCTGATATTCATTGATATTAATGAATATCTAATCAAAATTGGGTAAAATGCAAAGATCTCTTAATATATAACTCTTGCATTTATAGATAAATTAATCTGTAAATCTATATTAAGACAATTTGCAACGAAGTTGTTATCAGTGCAATAAAGATAACAAAACGTTCAACGACTAGAGAATGAGTAGCACTAACGATAATTTCTCCTCGAGCGCCCAACATTTGATATGATTAAATATATCAAATGATGACATAGTCTGAACTACATAGTGATATGTAGATTAACAAAAAATAAACTTGAACAGGTTTATCGTTTGCAAGAGTTCATATTGTCCAAACGGTTTGACACCTCGATGTCGACTCATCTCATCCTCCAGGTGTAGTAGCTTGGAAGGGTTCAGCTGTTCGCTGAATAAAGAGGTACGTGAGTTGGGTTTAATACGACGTGAGTCAGTATAGATTCTATCCTCGGAAGGGAATAAGAATGAAAGAAGAACCTCTAATTAGTACGAAAGGACCATTAGGGATAATTCAATGGTGTCTCTGTTGTTGTATAATTTATATGGCACAGCAGAGTAGCTACAATTATAAAAGAGAAGTACTGAAAGCATCTCAAGTGCGAAACAGATCTTTGGACATTCTTTATATTTCCAAATAAGAAAAAGACTATTTCTTAAACTAGGGCATGAATGTAAGTTTAATGCTACTAATGAATTGAATAACTTAATTGTACCATATTGTAAACCACACAGGTTATATATTGGTTATAGTAGAATACTATGCTAAGTATTTTATTAACTAATCAACAATTACCCAAAGGACTGGTAATAAAATATCCTATATATATTGCTGTGTCTACTATTTCTTGTATTCTTTCTCTGTAATTCATATTATCTAATTACTACAAATCTAACAAGGAATCAAATGAAATATTATTAAACAGATAGATGGCCTAATGGCTGGGCGCCCTTTTTGGGAAAGGGAATTCGGAGTTCGAATCTCCACTATTTGATTGCCAAATTCATCCTTACTCTTTATTAATAATTATTATTATTATGGTGTTATAGCATAGAGGTCATGCGGTGTACTGTTAATGCATTTTTACGAAAGTTCGAATCTTTCTAACACCTCTTTAATCTTATTATCTTTATCTAATTTGATTTAATCCAATATTCTTTAATAGATTACTAAAAACAAAAGATTATAAAGAATTTCAATAGAAAAGTCATGAAAGTACTTTGGTGTAAAGGTCCGCATATCAGGCTCATAACCCGATGGACCAGGTTCGATTCCTGGAATGTACTCTCTTTATATATTTATTGATATAGGTCTTTTAGTTTAATGGTAAAACCCTCGGTCTTCATCTGAGTGAGTGGGCGTTCGAGTCGCCTAAAGATCATAATACCATCCATCATTTTAAAATTATGATCTTAAATGAATCTAATAATAATAATTATAGAATGTCGATTTAGTTTAGTGGTAAAATAGGTAACTTGTAATTACTTGTCACTAGTTCGATTCTAGTAGTCGGCAATATAATTTATTTATTTAAAATATATAAATATATTTCTACATTTTCTTTATTACATTCTTTATTCCATTATTTATTCTATTCTTTATTCTATTCTTTATTCTATTCTTTATTCTATTATTTATTCCATAGGATGTGGTCTAGCTGGCATGACGGTCCCTTTTGGTGGGACAGGGCGACTGTTCGAATCAGTCCATCCTAGGTTTTTTATTTGATTAAATTTAATAAAAATATAATATTAAAAGGTTGGATTGAATCAAGAGGATAGGTTAGGTTAAAAGTAAAATAAGAAAGGGAAAAGAATAAGAGAAAAAATCCAGTTTATTTTATAGGTATTTTCCAATTTTTGCCTTTGCTCTAAAACTTGCTCTAGATCTGAATTTAATTGTATACAATACACTATACTACAATACAATATTCTACAAATAAAATCTAGAATTCAAATTTCAATTCTAATTTCAATCTATTATCAAAGGGGATCATTATTAATTTACTGCTGGGATATCAAATGCTACTAGTACACTTGGAACTAGCACTAGTAGTGCAATTGCCATTGGTAGTAGTTGTGTCCAACAGAAAATCATTAGACCATCATATCGTTGTCGTACAAATGTAGCACGTACCCATACAAAGAAGAACATAAATAGTAGTGCTTTCAGTGATAGAATAATACTTTGTAGATTAATAAATGTATCATTTACAAATACTTCTGGGAATCCATATCCACCTAGGAATAGAATTGTTGAGAATGTTGACATTAGTACAACACCACAGTATTCAGCTAGGAAGAAGAATACAAAGATCATCCCTGAATGCTCAGTCATAAATCCACTTACTAGTTCTGATTCAGCTTCCGGTAGATCGAATGGTGTACGGTTAAGTTCAGCTGTTGCAGAAATTAGATAAAGAATAAAGATAGAACATAGAGGTACAATGTACCAGATTCCTGATTGTGATTCTACGATTGTTGTTAGGTTTAGAGAACCAGCCATTAGGATAACTGTAAATACACAAGTTGAATAGATTAGTTCATAACTAACCATTTGTGCAGTTGTACGTAGTGATCCAAGGAATGCATATTTAGAGTTAGCAGCCCAACCAGCGAATAGAGCACCATAAACACCGATTGAAGACATAGCTAGTGAGTAAAGAATACCTAGTGATAGATCACTAATAGCCATACCAGGACCAAATGGAATAACAGCCCATGATAGTAGACTAAATACTAGTGAAATCATTGGTGCTAGGAAGAATAGTGCTTTATTTGATTGTGCTGGAATTACTTGCTCTTTAACAACTAGTTTTAGAGCATCAGCAAATGGTTGCAGTACTCCATAATATCCAACTACATTTGGACCAATACGTCGTTGCATTTGACCCATTACTTTACGCTCAAGAATTGTCATGAATGCTACCGATAGTAGTACCGGTACTAGAACAATTAGAATAAGAATAATAGATACAATTGGTCCTTGTGTAACTGATACATCAAACCCTTTAAGATTAAATAGATTTGTCATAAAGAAGAAAATAAGATAATAGAAAGTATTGCAATTAAAAGATCAAAAAATCTTAATAATGAATAATATTTACTTAAAAATTAGTGTGAATATTTGTATTAGAAATAGAAATATTTAGTATACAATTTGATTTGATTATACAATTCAATATGATATGATTTGATTATATAATTCAATTATACAGAGAAGAATAAATAAGGGGAATAATAACTAATTATTCATCAGCCATTTGATCCATCCACTCTAGGTATTTTTCAGGACTAACTGCTTCGATACAGATTGGCATAAATCCATGTAGTACACCACATAGTTCTGAACATTGTCCATAGAATAGACCTTCTCGTTCTACAATTGTAGATACTTGGTTTAGTCGTCCTGGGATACCATCAACTTTAATACCTAGTGAAGGTACTGCAAATGAATGGATTACATCTTGACCAGTAACGATAAATCGGATGTTAGTATCAACTGGAACTACTACGTTGTTATCAACATCAAGTAGTCGGAATTGACCATCTTCTAGGTCTGACTCAGGTACCATGTATGAATCAAATTCAATTGATTCTCCATCTTCATTTAGGAAATCTGAGTATTCATATGACCAATACCATTGATGTCCTGCTGCTTTAACAGTCATTGATGGTGTAAATACCTCATCAGTTAGGTAAAGTAGTTTGAAACTTGGGAAAGCAATAGCAACCAGTAGTAGAGCTGGTGAAATTGTCCATACAAGTTCAATAACTGTACCATGACTAAAGTGGTGAATAATAGGTGATCGACTTTGGTGGAAATTTTTAACAACTGAATAAATTGCCCAGAATACACCAACCACAATAACAATAAGATAGAAGAATACAGAATGGAATAGCTCAGCAATACCCTCGTTAATAGGTGAAGCACCATCCTGGAATCCTACTTGCCATGGTTGAGGAGCATCGTTATAAACAACACCAGGCATCATTGTTGCAAAAATACCAAAGAATACAACAAAAAGATTAGCAAATAGTGATTGCATTAATATAATAATTTATAGTCTTCTGAGTATGAAATTTACTTTAATCAATCAATTGATTTGATCTTAATTATTCATCTTGATCTTTCAATTAATCAAGAATATTCTACATCAATAAATCATAAATAAAAATATTTATTTACTAACTTAATAAATTAGCAAATCTTATTGAAGAAATTAGAATATCTTATTCTACTCGGGCATTAGCCTCTAAGACAATTTAGAAAGAATTCATTATATTCTGTGAATTAAATCTTTAAATATCTTTACAGATATTAGAGATTAAATATAAATTAATAAGAATTAGAGGAATCGAACCTCTGTATTCGATGTGTAAGATCGACGCTAAACCACTCAGCTAAATTCTTTTAAATATATTCATTATATTAATTACAATTACATTCACTATATTTACTATAATAAAGTAGATTAATTCTTATGTATAATATGTAATATAATATTCTTATATTACTGTTTCTATAGTAATTTCATTAAGATTTATTAATCTTATTATTTAAATGGATTAGGATTATAAAGGAATAATTAATGATATGACTGATCAAATGAACAATATTAGATAATATATTATATATCTAATAGATGGTAGATCATAAATACAAATAGATTATTATTTGTACAATTTTTGTAACTGTTTAATCTTAGCAGTGTTCTAACTTTTTATGGTAGTTTTACTCATGCGAGTTCTATTTATTTTTGTAGTTTTCTACATGAATAATAGGGCGTGCAGGCGAGGAATATAAAGAATAGATACCTAATTTATATTAGATTCATTCTTTATTCTGTAGGTAGTTGTTGTGGTAAAGGCGCAACAAGCCGTTGACAGATAGAAAAGAGCGAAAGCTTCTATTTCCGCAATTGGTTTTAATAGACCGATCGGTCAGTTTTCTGACTGCTGCAGAGGAGAATCTTGGGCAATGTTCGCAAGAATGACCCAGCTAACCATAACCCTGTGAAGCTAGCAATAGCTAAGGGTGTCGTAAGGGAGGATGATGACGTTACCTTACTAATAGTCCAATCTAAGTCTCGTGCCAGCAGACGCGGTTATACGAACTGGGCAAAAGTTGAATAAATTAATAGGTTTTAAGGATCTGTAGGCTGTTGTTATATATAATGAACAACTTGAATTCTATAGAGGAAAATAGAATGCTAGAAGTAGGGATGATATCCGTTGAGATCTAGTGGAATACTAATGGCGAAAGCAATTTTCCAAGTAAGAATTGACGCTGAGAGATGAAAGTTTGGATAGCGAACCAGATTAGCTACCTGAGTAGTCCAAACCGTAAACTATTTACACTAATTCTTTGGTTAGGTATATAAATACTATTTATAATCAGAGAAAAAGCAAAAGGCTGTATGTGTAACACCTTGTTAGTAATGTCTCAAGACTGAAAGCAAAAAGATTAGACCATCCTTAAGAACCGGTGTGGAGCATGTTGTTTAATACGACAATACGCGTAGAACCTTACCTCTCCTTGTATGTTTTGAATAGATTGATTCTGTCTTTCTATTCATTTCACAGGTGTTGCATGGCTGTCGGCAGTTCGTGTCGTAAGATGTTAGGTTGAGTCCGCCAACGAACGCAATCCATAGTATATATTATCTTCTATATACTATCTCTTCGATAAGAAGGATCAAAATGGAATACGATAAGCCCTCATGACCCTTATGGAGTATGGGCTACAGACGTGCTACTTGAATCTTACAATAAGATGCAAAATCATAAGATTTAGCAAATCTATTAAATAAGATCTAATAAGGATTGTAGACTGAAACTCGTCTACATGAATCAGGAATACCGAGTAATCGTTTATCAGTACGGAACGGTGAACCATTCTATTAAGGAGATACTAACTGTCTATCACATCTCGGTTATGTTTAGAAATGGAACTAAGTAGTAACCTACTTAGGACATAATAAATGGAACTGAGGTGAAGTTATAGCAAGGTAGCCGTAAGGGAACTTGTGGCTGATTGATAATATACAATTAAATCCCCTTTTAAAAATAAAATCAAAATGAAAATAACCCATTGAAAAGGAGAACATAACTCAGCTGGTTAGAGTGAAAAACTTTTAATTTTTTGGTCGTGAGTTCGAGTCTCACTGTTCTCTTAATTGGATTAATAATTTTCTATTAGTAAGATGATATTGATTCTAATAATTTAGTTATACTACTACTATTTTATTAAATAAAATTAATTTAAATTCTACGAATAATATTAAACTCAGGATAATGATTGTAGAAACAATAACAAAAGGATAAAACAGTAGGGTTTAAAATTACATTAGCCCAGACAATTTTATTTTTACAGAATTTCATTTGAAATTCTGTAATCATTTTTCTATTTTATATAAATAGAATATAAGAAGAGTTTTGTTTTTAAACCTTTGCTTGCTCTAACTCTCTACTTTATCTTATCTTACCTAATCCATTTATAAACTTATTATTTAACCTTTTATAAGTAATTCAAGTAATCCTTATTAGAATTATTCTTTATTCCTGTTGTGTACATAATCTTTTGTACATTCAACATTAATTATTTTCTAATGATACAGACTAATCATCTATTATCATTAGCATAAAATAATTATCTATCAAACTGATCTTGCCGTATTAATTCATAAGAAATTCCTTATTAATAATATTATCAATTTCTTCTGGTTAATACATGATAATTTAGTTTTGATTATAATAATTCTAATTATTTAAGTTATAGACATTTCATTATATTTAATGCAAATTAAATTAATGGGTATATATTGAATTTTTAGGATTAGATTAATCACTCTATTTTATCAATAGTTATCATTATGACTTACTTTATTCATTCTCCTCTTGAGCAATTCGAAGTTAATAGTCTTATCTCTCTTGATCTGCCTATCTTCGGACAATTCCACTTCTCACTTACTAATCTTGGACTATATGCTCTTATTGCTGTATTCCTTATTGTTTCATACCACTACTTCGCTTTTAATAACCATAAACTTATTCCTAGCCGATGGAGTCTTTCACTAGAAGTATTCTTCTCATCACTTCATGGTCTAGTTAAAGGTCAACTTGGTTCAAACGAAGGATACCTACCATTCATTTATTCACTATTCTTCTTCCTACTATTCTCTAACCTAGTAGGTAATGTTCCATATGGATTTACTGTTGGTAGTTCTCTTGTAGTTTCACTTGGTCTAAGTGTTATTATCTTTATTGGTGTAACTATCCTTGGACTAAGCATCCACAAACTACACTTCTTCTCATTCTTCCTACCTGCAGGTACTCCAATTGCTCTAGTTCCAATCCTAGCTCCAATTGAACTAATTTCATACCTTGCTCGTGCTCTATCACTTGGTGTACGGCTACTGGCTAACCTTGCAGCTGGACACTCACTAATGAAAATCCTTGGTGGATTCCTATTCACTCTATTCACTTCAAGTATTCTAGTTAGCTTTGTAACTCTAATCCCATTCGCACTATTTGTTGCTATTGTTGCTCTAGAGGTTGCAGTATCATTTATTCAAGCATATGTATTCTGTATTCTAACAGCATCATATATTAAAGATTCAATTGATCTACACTAATTTAACTTAGAATAGTTTAAGTTCAAAGAAATAAATAAATCAAAGGATATCATTTGACTAGGATAACAACGTATTTGTTATTTTAATAAATGATCATCCCCTTTTCTTCCCAAAGTATTATTATAAGAAGAGTTTTATTATTATACATTTGCTTGTTCTTTCAACTATTATCTTCCCAATATAAGTGTTTGATATTAAACTATAAAATACTTTATTTATTCACCACATATTTATAATATGTTATCACTAGTATTTAATTTACTACTACTCAACTCAGTAATCTAATTATTAACTTATTATCATGGACAAACTGCTATTGGCGAGGTGTAGGCGATTGCTAATTGTCTGAGTTTTTCTCTTAGGAGTTCGAATCTCCTTTTGTCCATTATTTTCATTTTATTTAATTTATTTATTTCAATTATTTAAGTATATACTAATACATAATTTATATGTAATAGCGTATATATGTATCATTGATATTTATCAATGGTTTATATTATTAATGTATTTATTACCTTTTATACACAAAGTATAAAATTCTTATTAATTAGATCATTATTTCATTTGTTAAAAATGACACGATGGCTTTATTCTACTAATGCTAAAGACATTGGGACACTTTACCTTATCTTTGCTGTATTCTCAGGTCTTGCAGGTACTGCATTCTCTGTACTTATCCGTATGGAACTATCTGCACCTGGTACACAAGTTCTTGCTGGTAACCATCATCTATTTAACGTTATCATTACTGCTCATGCATTCCTTATGATTTTCTTCATGGTTATGCCTGCTCTAATGGGTGGTTTTGGTAACTACTTCGTACCAGTAATGGTTGGTGCTCCTGATATGGCTATGCCTCGACTAAATAACATTAGTTTCTGGCTACTTCCTCCTAGCCTAATCCTTCTAATCGCTAGTGCTCTAGTTGAGCACGGTGCTGGTCCTGGATGGACAGTTAATATGTCCTATTATTATTGCTATATTAAGGATAAGCTGTCTAAAAATATTACTCGATGCGGAAAACTCCTCAAGCATAATCGTTATCTTAAATCGAATCTATGCATGAAGATGACTACTAATCTACTATCTAAATATGATTATGTAAAAATGTCATCAACATGAGGACAATCTGCCTGGTTTAATCATATTCAATTTAAACCATCAGAGACTACACGTAATGCATTTCATAGTCTATTTTCTAAATCAAATAATTCTTTTGATCATTTTGCTAAATGGTTCGTTGGTATTACCGATGGTTCTGGTACTTTTATTATTTCTAATAATAACCAAAATCATTGAACTTTTTGTTTTAAAATTACTCAAAGTAAATCCAATATTCAAATGCTTTATCATATTAAGAAAGTTCTACAAGTTGGTAGCATTATTACATCTAAAAATAATATAGCTGAATATATTCTACGAAATAATAATCATATTATCAATACTCTACTACCTATTTTTGATAAATATCCACTACTTACAAACAAAGAATTTGATTATAATCAATTTCATGATGCTATCCTTATTTTTAATAATTCATCTATTTCAAATATGGATAAACATTATCAAATTAATAATATTCTTAATAAACAAATGCCTAAGAATTATGTTTCATCTGTATGAAATAATTCTTCTAATCTTACTCTACCATTTGTTAATACAATCGTATCGAAACAATGGCTAGTTGGATTTACTGAAGTCCAAGGTAATTTTATCCTTGTCAATACAAATGATAAACATATTACTCAAGTATTTAAAATTAATCTAAAATCAAATCAAATTGTAATTAATGCTATTGCTATGATCCTTAATATGAATATTTCTAATGATCAAAATGATTATACTTGTATTTCTTCTTCTGATCCACAAAGTATTCAGAATATTATTCAATATTTTAATCATACCCTAAAAGGTATTAAATCTCTTGAATTTAAACTTTGGTCTCGATCTTTTACTAAACATCTTTCTTATTCTCAACTACAGAATCTTCAGAACAAAATCTATCGTATTCAAAATAAAAATAAACTATAAAATGAAAGTATAGTCCGATCCCAATATGAAAATATTGGATACAAATAAATATTTAAGGAATATTTATTTATTTCTAAATTGTTATCCTCCACTTTCTGGACTTCAAAGCCATTCAGGTGGTTCTATTGATCTTGCTATCTTTAGTCTTCACCTTTCTGGTATTTCTTCAATGCTAGGAGCTATGAACTTTATTGTAACTGTATTCAATATGCGAGCTCCTGGACAAACAATGTACAAAATCCCACTATTCGTATGGGCTGTTCTAGTTACGTCATTCCTACTTGTACTTACACTTCCTGTTCTAGCGGGTAAATAATTGTGCCCACTTTAAATTTGGCTATATGCTGGAAAATCTTTATTACAAAATTATATATAAAGACAATCAGCAGGTAACATCCTTATTTAATATATACCACTATATTAAATAATCTTGGAACCCCAACGACTACACGCCAAAATTATTATTTAATAAATCCTTATTTATTATCTAATAATAAGATATAGTCTAAACTTGTATGCGAATACAAGATAATTAATCTATAACTGGCAATTACAATGCTACTAACTGACCGTAACTTTAACACTTCATTCTATGACCCTGCTGGTGGTGGTGATCCTGTACTATACCAACACCTATTCTCAACATTCATTACTTACGCTTTATGAAAAATAATCAAATTATTACAAACTTTCCAGTATTTAATTATCAGCATTTTCAAAATATCTTTAATAAATATTATCCTAATATTTCTATCCCTGATAAAAATTTCCTACAATGGTTTATTGGATTCTCTGAAGGTAATCTATGTTTTAATAATAATTCAAATAAATTTGTTATTAAGCATAAAAATATCCAAGTTCTACATTATATCCAAAATAAAATTGGACTTGGTAAAGTTATTAAAACAAAATATAATAATTATTATACTCTTCAAAACTCGAATGAGAAAATTATTCTTGCTAATCTGTTTAATAATAATCTAGTTCTACCTACTAGTATTCAACAATTTAAACTTTGAATCAAAAATAATTCTATTCATATCCAATTTTCTAATAATACTATTATTAATAAACCTTCTAATCTTTGGATCTCAGGATTCATTGATTCTAATGCTAAGTTTCATTATAAACTAACCTCAAACAAATCTTATCGATTCCTAGTTATCTTTAAACTTAAGGATACCAAAAATATTCCTATTCTTAATCTACTTAAAAATATGTTTGGTGGTCAAGTTAAAGCATATCCAATGAAACATGTATATCAACTACAAATTCAGGGTCTATTTAATATGGATAAAATTATTGAATTTATTAATGATTATCAACTAATTGCTAATAAGAAATCATACAATACTTGGAAACATCTTAATCATAAAGCTAAAATCATAAGTAATTCCGGGAATAAAGATAATGGTTTAAATAATATTAGGCAGGTGTATTTATTTTATTTGTACTGTATTATTAATGAATATAATCATAATCAATACAGAGATGATCATTTTATCATCATAATAAAGACCTAATATTATGAATGTTATATTAATAACATACCACTATTCTAGTCCACAATCATTATGTTATGACAATCTTTAGAGAGAAATAACCTCTAATTGTGCTTATCTTGACGGAGATAAGGGTTATATTATTCTTTCATTTATAGAATGAATATAACTGGCAATACAAGTGAAAACGGTTAAGATAGACTCGTATCAAGACCGTCGGTAGTCTAAAATATCGCTACAGACTGGGTCACTTGTGGGTATCTGAAATGATGCTTGATGTACAGTCGGTTCTCATATTAGTATTTTTAATATTAATATAGTTTATCTCTAATAAACTAGGCTTTATGAAAGAGTTATCAAAATCGTAAAGTTTTGAGAATGGGTTCTTCGGTTATATTTCACTATGGCCCTTTGTTGATGGTTATAATTATTTTAACCTCACATCGAATTACGCTGTATGCTGGAACGATCTGCAATATCAATTTAATCCTGATATTAATGTTATGCCTACTAATTCTGTAAGTAATCTATTTAGTATTATTATTGTATCCAAATATAATATCCATACTAATACATTCCTGAATAGTAAAAATGGTCTAACTAAGATCCAATCAGCAGGTAACCAACGATATCTATCTAATCTAGTAGGAACCTCAGAGACTACACGCGTAACAACAAAAGATGATAATTCATTTAATCAATGGTTTGCTGGACTTATTGATGGTGATGGTTGTTTTCTTATTTCAAAAAAGGGATATTGTTCTCTTGAAATCACCGTCAATATGCATGACATTTATATGCTTCGATATATCCAAAATAAATTTGGTGGATCTATTAAAATGCGATCTGGTGCTAATGCATATCGATATCGTATGCATAATAAAAATGGTATAATTCAAATTATTAATTCAGTGAACGGTTATATTCAACACTCTAAACGAATTAATCAACTACATGCTGTTTGTCAAAAACTCAATATTCAACCTCTTATGCCAACTTCTATGAATGTTAATTCTGCATGGTTCGCTGGATTCTTCGACGCTGATGGATCTATTATTCTATCTATGTCAGATAATAAAAATCCTCAGCTAACTATTCAAGTATGTAATAAAGAATACAAAGATGTTCTTGAATATCAAAAAACTTTTGGTGGATATATTTATTTTGATAAAAGTCAAAATGGGTATTATAAATGGTCTATTCAATCTTTCAAAGATAATATAACATTTTATTCCTACTTCAAAAATCAAACATTTCGAAGTTCTAAATCCAAACGATTTCACCTTATTAATAAATATTATAACCTAATAAATCTAAAAGCATATAAACCTAACAGTCCATACCATAAAGCCTGGATTTATTTCATTAATAAATGGAATAATATCCATCAATTAAACATTCTTTTGTTGATGATATAGTCCATTTTATATTTGCATCCTGAAGTATACATCCTAATTATTCCTGGATTCGGAATTATTAGTCAAGTTATTGCAACATTCTCATCTAAACCAGTATTTGGATACCTTGGTATGGTTTACGCTATGGCTACAATTGGTGCACTTGGTTGTCTAGTTTGGGCACACCATATGTTCACAGTTGGTCTAGATGTAGATACACGAGCTTACTTTACTGCCGCAACAATGATTATTGGTGTACCAACTGGTATTAAAATCTTCAGTTGGCTTGCTACAATCTACGGTGGTTCAGTTCGACTATACACACCAATGGTATTCTCTATTGGATTCCTAGCACTATTTACAATCGGTGGTGTAACAGGTATTACACTATCAAATGCTAGTCTTGATATTGCCCTACATGATAAACTTTAATTTATTATTATTCACAAAAGAGAAATAATTTACTATTCATCTTATTTACTATGAAAAATCTATTTAAACCAAATAAACTAACTAAAGATCAATTTGATCGATTCTTTGTAGGTCTACTTGAAGGCAATGGTTCTATTCAAGTTAATCATTGGAAAATGAAATATCTTCAATATCGATTTGTTATCAAACTTAGTGATAAACCACTTAATTATGATATGCTTAAAACTATTCATCGTTATTATGGTAGGATCTCTTACATCTATTACCAATAATAAGAATCAACAATTTGTACAATGAACTGTTAATGATAAAAATCATATCCAAAATAAACTAATCCCAATCCTAAAAAAATATCCACCTCTTACATCTCGATTTCATTTCCAACTACTATTTCTAATTAATTGTATGAACCATTCCAATGTTCAAGAATATATCCAAACAAAAAATAATAAATTTAATCAACAAAATAAGGATTTTAATCTTATTAATAACATTCCCTTCTATTTTAATGAATGGCTAGCTGGTTTTATTGAAGCTAAAGGTTCATTCTCTATTCAAAAGATGAACAAAAACTATTCATTTAGTATTGATCAAACTCATGATAAATATCTTATGAATGCTATTCTAAAATTCTACAATACAAATGCTAAAATCCAAATCAAATATTCTAAAAATACTAATAAAGACTGTATTTATGTAATCTCTTTTGGATCTATTAATGATATTACTAAAGTTGTTCAACATTGCAAACCTATTCTTCAAGGATATCAATTTGTACAACTTTGTAATTTTATTCAAAATAATCCTAAACTAAATTATCTTATTGAATAATTTAATAATTTAATAATAAATTAAAAAGTGTCATGTTGTCATGCTACTATGAGAGTTATCTTGGACTATACTCTCGGTATATTTATTCTCATTTTTTATCTTCTTTTGAAAGATAGAAAGATAAATAAATATGCTAACGGTGAAATCTTAATAAAATCTATCTGGGCTAGATATTATTTAAGCAACTCTTTATTAAGACAATACCGTGGTAACTAATGATTTGATTATATCGATAATATATTTATTCATATTATATTCATTACTCATTAGGAACCGTAGAGGCCATACGTAGCACAAATAATATTATAAATACTCTTTATTTGTTATTTGAAGATATGGTCCGATCCTATCTGTGAAGATAGTGTCCATGTTTACAATATATTTTGTAATATATTTTGTAATATATTATTCTACTAATACTAATTGACTTACTATGTAGTTGCTCACTTCCACTATGTTCTATCAATGGGTGCTGTATTTGCACTATTTGCGGGATTCTACTACTGGTTCCCAAAAATCGTTGGTAAAACATATAACGAAACACTAGGTAAAATCCATTTCTGGACTCTATTTACTGGTGTTAACCTAACATTCTTCCCACAACACTTCCTAGGTATCTCAGGTATGCCTCGACGTATCCCTGATTACCCAGATGCTTTCACACCATACAACACTATCTCATCTGTAGGTAGTCTAATTTCACTTGCTGCTATCTTTGTATTTGCATATACAATTTACGATGCACTTGCATATGGTGAAGAAGCTGAAGCTAACCCATGGGAAGTACCAGGATTCTTTGAATCTACTCCAGTATATTGGCTAGAAGGTGGACATGCATCATCACTTGAGTGGTCAGTTGAATCTCCAACTCCATTCCATGCATTCCATGTACTACCTGCTCAATCTTAGTCTTTATACTTTTCCCCTTTCTATTTCTCTTGTTAACCATCAATTAATTATCCATTATTGATGATTATCACAATCTATTTAATAGATATCTTTATTCTATTATTCTAATATTATGCCTCAACTTATTCCATTCTACTTTATTAACCAACTTTCTTTCACTCTATTCGCTCTATTCCTTCTAGTATTCCTATTTAGTCGATATATCCTTCCTGCATTCCTTGAAGTTAACCTATCTCGACTATACATTACTAAAGTTCAATAATTTCATATTCATTATTTCATAACTTATTGTGAAATATTTAGTTAAAGAATAGCTCTGGTTAATCTTAATTAATCTTTATATAGCTCATCGCTATATTCCCCTTACACATCTACAAACTATCTATTTATTTATTATTTAGTTAACCCATGATATAGGCTAATTAGAATTACAATATTTTATATTCATTATTCATATGGGATCTTAGCATAATGGTTAATGCACCAAATTGTCAGTTTGGTTTATGCCCGTTCGACTCGGGTAGTTCTCGATAATTATTGATTTATATATTGATTTTTCTTATTCATTCTTATTTATAGAATATTATTAATAATATAATATTATTCTATTTCATTGGCCATCCATTTATTTTACTAACTATATTATGAATCTTAGTATTACACTATTCATTATTGGTATCCTAGGTTTTGTACTTAATCGTAAAAACATTCTAGTTATGATCTTCTCTATTGAAATCATGCTACTTTCTATTACTATTCTTGTACTTGTTTCTTCATCTAACTTTGATGATGTACTAGGACAAACTTATGCTATTTATATTATTCTTCTTGCTGCTGCTGAGTCTGCTATTGGACTTGGTATTCTTGTAGCTTACTACCGACTACGTGGATCTATCTCTCTATCTGATAATCCTAATCCTCAATCTTAATTTATTTAATCTATTTTAGGATAGATTATTTATTAAATTGAGTAAATTAATATAAATACTATGTATCTAACTTTCCTTTTCCTTCCATTCCTTGGTGCAGCTTCTGCTGGTCTTCTTGGACGTAAACTTGGTGTTACTGGTGCTCACATTATTACTACTTCATGTCTTGCTATCTCTGCTGCTCTTTCTATTGTTGCATTCTATGAAGTTGTTCTATGTCATTCTCCAGTTACTATCAAACTTGGTACTTGGATTCAATCTGAAATCCTTTCTATCGATTGGTCATTTACTTTCGATACTCTTTCTATTTCTATTATCTCTACAGTACTACTTATTTCATCTCTTGTACATCTTTATTCTATTGATTACATGAGCTCTGATCCTCATAATCAACGATTCTTCTCATATCTAAGTCTATTTACATTCTTCATGGTACTTCTTCTTGCAGGTGATAATTACTTTGTACTATTCCTTGGATGGGAATTCATTGCTGTATGTTCATATCTACTTATTAACTTCTGGTTTACTATCATCGAAGCTAATAAATCAGCAATGCAATCATTCATTGTTAACCGTGTTGGTGATATGGCTCTTACTGTTTCATTCTTTGCTATGTTCTTCCTATTCGGTAATGTTGATTTCACTACTGTATTCTCACTTGCTCCTATTATGAATGAAAGTGCTCTTACAATCATTGGTATTCTACTACTTATGGGTGGTATGGGTAAAAGTGCTCAAATTGGACTTAATACATGGCTTCCTACTGCTATGGCTGGTCCTACTCCTGTTTCTTCACTTATCCACTCTGCTACTCTTGTATCTGCCGGTGTTTATGTTCTTCTTCGATCTAGTCCTCTTCTTGAATACTCTCCTACTGCTCTTATTGCTATTACTTGGATTGGTTCTATTACTGCATTCTTTGCTGCTTCTACAGGACTTCTTCAAAATGATCTAAAACGTGTTATTGCTTACTCTACATGTTCACAAATGGGTTATCTTTTCCTTGCTTGTGGACTATCTCAATATAACACTGCTCTATTCCACCTTGTTAACCATGCTTTCTTTAAAGCTCTTCTATTCCTTTCAGCTGGTGCTGTTCTTCATGCTACATTTGATCAACAAGATCAACGACGACTTGGTGGTCTTCTTGCATTCCTTCCATTCACATATACTGCTATTCTTATTGGATCACTTAGTCTAATGGCTATCCCATTCATGACTGGATTCTATTCTAAAGATCTAATCCTTGAACTAGCTTACTCTCAATATCTATTCAAAGGAACTATTGCTTACTGGTTCGGATCTATCTCTGCTGGTCTTACAGCTTTCTATAGTTTCCGACTTGTTGCTATGACTTTCCTAACTTACCCAAACTCTCCTAAAAAAATCTACGAATCTACTCATGATGCTGCTATCTTTGCAATGATTCCAATGACTACTCTTGCAATTCTTGCTATCTTCTTTGGATATGTTGCTAAAGATCTATTCGTTGGTATGGGTACAGATTTCGCTGGTACTTCTCTATTTATCCATCCTAACCATATCTCTCTAATCGAAGCTGAAGTTATCCCAACTGGTTATAAACTTCTTCCTTCAATCATTACATTTGCATCTGCTACTGGTGCTTACTTCGCATACCATTATGCACCTAAAATGCTTACATCATTTGCTGATACTAACCTTGGATATAATCTTTATAAATTCTTTAATGGTAAATACTACATTGAAGTTCTTTATAATACTTACCTTATCCCTGGTGCTCTTGGTCTTGGTTATGTTGTATCTAAACAACTTGATCGTGGTCTTATTGAACAAATCTTCGGATACGGACTAACATCTGGTCTATCATCTACAAGTAAACAAATTGGTAAACTTGATGATTATACTCTTCCATCATATGCTGTTTACTTTGCTCTTTCTCTTGTTATCCTAACTATCCTACTTATTGTTCCAATCGTTGCTGTATTTAACACTTCTGATACACAAAGTATGTTCAATATGATCTACTCACTAATGGATATTCGACTAATCCTACTATTTATCCTAACTACTATCTTCGTAGTTTAATATTTTCCCCTTCTACAAATATATCCTCTACAAATATATCTTCAACCTCTACAACCATATCTTTTCTTTCTATTAATTAATCATATCATCTAAACCCTACACTCAATATATTCATACACTTAATATATTATAATACTCATAAATCTGTATCCCGTATCCCTTATCCAATATCTTTAATTAAATCCATCTCTAATAATTTCATAGATTACAATTATTATTTAAATAAAACTAAAAGGACAAAAAGGGAAGGAGTATTCGTCTGTTATGTGTTTCTTATGTTAATAGATTAGGATTGGATTATAGTCTAGTCTATTGTAGTCTACTGTAGTCTAGTATAGTATTGTATTGAGTAGTTGTAATGTTATGTTAATGGAATGGATAATAGTGTAGTTGTTGAGTAGTGTAGTGTAGTCTAGTATAGTATAGTATAGTATAGTTATAGTATAGTGTAGTCTAGTTGTTGAGTAGTGTAGTATAGTTGTATCCTTAAAGATAATCAATAACATTAGATTGTCCAATGTAAAGCCAGTAAAATATATAGGTATTTTTCAAATACTACATACGGATACTGTTATTCTTTTTATTCATTTTATCTTATCTTGTTCACCCCTCTACCCTAATACTTTCCTAATACTTACCTAATACTTTCCTAATACTTTCCTAATACTTATTTACTACTTACTCTAAATATCTGTAAAGATATTAAGAGAATGTTCTCTATTTATACTCTCTTTATTCTCATTCTTTCTTTACACATAGTTCTAGTTCATGGTTTATATTTCATAGTTTATAGTTGATAGTTGATAGTTGATAAACAGAATAGTTAATATGATTGATAAGGTTAAGGTTATCATACAGAACAACTTAAGAGGACCAATAGTATTGAATTAGCCAATGTAAAACCAGGATATTGTATAGGTATTTTATCATTATAACATTATGTTCTCCTTTTTATATCTTATTCTTCTCTTATCCTCCCCCTCTACTCTACTTGCACTACCATTCTGATTACCATTATTCTTACATTTACATTATCCTTACCATTACCATTCTTATTAGAATTACCATTACCATTATTCTTACCATTACTATTACCATTACCATTCTAATAATTGAATATTCTGATCTCTATTTCATTCATATTCTTTAATTCATAAGGTTAAGATTAAGATTAAGATTAAGATTAAGGATTAAGATTAAGGTTAAGGTTTAGGATTAATATAAAGATGAGGATAGAATATATAATCAATTACTTACTAAGATGACCAATAGTATTAGGTAAGTCAATGTAAAGCCTAAATATTATATAGGATATTTTCATTACATTATACTCTTGTTCTTTTTCTCTGTTATTACTTTTATTATCCCTCCACTTGACTACTACATATTCTTATTCTTATTATTCATATTCATATCAATATTTCATATTATCATTCTTATTATCCATAAAAATATTCTTATTATCATTATTCATATTCTCATTATCAATATTCTAATTCATATTCTTATTATTCATATTTATATTCTCATTCTAATTCTGATTCTGATTCTGATTCTATACAAAATAATATTCTATTTTCATTTATACTAATATTCTGATCTTTATTCATATTCTTTAATTCATATTCTATTCTTTAGGCTTAACCAAGAGGGATAACCTACATCACTTGTTAAGATGACCAATAGTATTAGGTTAGTCAATGTAAAGATACATAATTATATAGGTTATTTCCATTTCATTATTCATGCCCTCTTCTACTTTTGTATTCCTTTTCCATATCACTAATATGAATATCACCCATACACCACCATCCCCAATTATATATTTCATAAACCATTTATCATTTATCAATTTACCCTTAATCATTTATCCTAGACCATAAACACTTCATCATCTTCATCATCTTCATCATTTACAGAAAGATCATTAACCCATTTATCCTAGATCATAAAGATCATCTTCATCATTTACATAATAGAGCATGAGCATAACCCTTGATCATCTTCATCATTTACATAAAGTTAAGAGCATAAGCATAAGCATAAGCATAAGAAAGCATAAACAGAAAGAGCATAAACATAAACATAAACATAAATATAAACATAAACATAAGACCAGGATTGTATATAAGAAGAGATTTAATCTTAAACCTTGGCCTACTATACTGTTCCCTATTTATTCATTCATTCTACTCCTTACATTCCATTCTGATTACTATTATTCACCCTATTAATACTAATACTTAACCATTATCTTTCCTACCCTTAAACCTCCATTATTCTATTTATTTACCATTTATTTCATTTACAACCCTGTTCACTCCTTTGGTTAACCTAATACTTTATTCTATTCACTCTTACGAATCCCCTTACTACACCCTACAAACCTTTACCTCTATTCACCCCTTCGGTACTAGGATTATTATTGAATATACCCTTACCCATCTACATCCTCTACTCTTTATACTCATTACACTCTCATATCTTTATACTACTCATACCAAGTATTATACCAATTACCAATACTAATATCTATTTACAATACCAATACCAATCCCTATTCTTAGTCTAATCATAATACTAATACTAATACTAATACTTATCATTATCATAATATTTATACTAATCCATTATACTAATCCTTATCCTAATCCATTATCATTATACCAATATCCTTATCCATTATCCTAATACTTACACTAATCCATTATCATTATCCATTTTCCATAACCATTATTACATCAATCATTATCTACTATTATAATCATTATCCATTTACCATTAACAATTATAATCATTATCCATTTACATAACTAATACTAATATCTAATATTATTATTATTATTATTATCAATATCAATATCAATATCAATATCAATATCTAATATCATGATCAATATCAATATCAATATCTAATATCATTATTATCAATATCCTTATCTAATATCATTATCAATATCAATATCCATATTCCTAATACTTAGACTAATCATAATCATTATCATTATCATTATCATTATCATTATCATAATCATTATCATAATCCATTTATATTACACTTACTATTTGGATCTAATAATACTATTAGCATATATATATAAAATCCTATATAGTTAGCCCATATAATACTCTACTCCTCCCCAGACTGTCCTAACATCGAACCTACCAATCAGGACTATATTAAATAGAATATACTACCCTACCCCCATCTTACCTTGTCTTACCAATTATCAATATATCTAATGAATACATATGGTTAGACAGTATACATTGATAACTATTAATTAGATTAACAATATATCATTATCTTTATCATCTATTATACTATTTATACATTTATATACAATATATCATTATATCATCTATAATAGATACTATCCATATGGTTATGATTACATTAATAGAATATGGTTAACCAATATGATTATCATAATACTATATTAGTATATTAGTATATTAGATATACATATGAGTATCCTAATACTATATCATTATCTTAAATATACATATTAGTATCCTTATCATAATAGTATACGAGTATATTAGATATACTATCATTATCATAATAGTATACAGTATAATTATATACCATTATTACTATCTTATTACTATCTTATTAGTATGACTATTATAATACTATACCATTATCTTATTACTATCTTATTACTATGATTAATATAATACTATACAGTATCATATTAGTATGATTATTATTATAATAAATATTATACCATAATCTTATTAGTATGATTATCATAATAGTATACCAATATCTTAATATAATATTATTATCTTAATACATATGATTATCATAATAGTATACCAATATATTAATACTATACATATGGTTATATAAATAGTATACATATGAGTATCCTAATAGTATACATATGAGTATGATAATAGTATACATATCATAATGGTTATACTAAGGATATCCTAATGGTTATCCATATCATAATGGTTATACTAAGGATATAATTATATAAATACTAATATGGTTATCCTAATACTATATCCTTATCTTAATACTATACATATCATAATAATAATAGTATAATGGTTATCCAAATAGTATACATATGAGTATAATAATAGTATAATAGTTATCCTAATAGTATACATATCCTTATCTTAATACTATGATTATGGTTATACATATGGTTATATTAGGGTTATACATAGGGTTATAATATGGTTCTAATATGGTTCTACATATGTTTATAATAGGATTATATAAATAATATATATAATATATGTGCTATAACTATGAGTATCATAGATGTATACATGATAATATATATGCTAATATAATATAGTAGGAGTATAGAGGATAATATGTATCCTACTATAATATAGTAGGAGTATAGAGGATAATAAGTATCCTAATACTATATCTATCATACAATAATAGAACTATATCTATTATACAATAATACTACTATGATAGTATTATAATATGGTAATATAATTATACTATCCTACTATGGATATGGATATGGGTATGGATATGGATATGGATATGAGTATATAATAATATCCTACTATTAGTACAACTATGATAGTATGATGGTATGGATATGGATATGGGTATGGATATTCGTATGTAAGTATGGATATGGATATTAGTATGGGTATGGGTATGGGTATACTAGTATATGATTATAATAGTATATGCTAATAGTAATCCTTATGTGATATTGGATATGTGAATATAGAAGTATATGTACTACTACAAGGAGTAAAGTATAGTAGAAGTAAATAGTATAAACTACTAGATAAGAAGTAAATGGATATAAAGAAGTAAGTGAAATACTATAAATAGATATGAATCTAAGTAAGTATTAAAGTATACTTCTACTACTACAAATAGAATAATATATAATTAAAGATAAGAGTGTAATCAATAAACATCTAAGAAGATAGAGAAATAATAATATAGATAACACATAGAGTACATATGAAAGATAATGATAAAAGGTGTAATCAATGGTCTAAGTAGGATGGATAGGACAAGGTAATCCACTAATATAAACTATACACAAAGAGTATAATAGGAGAATAGTTTCTAAAGTGTAATAAATGTAAATAGAAAGAGTATTGGGGGTCAAGGGGAATAATAGAATATTGCATAAACAATATTCCCCAAGGATAGAATAATGTATAAAGATTATACATTGAAATTCTTTATTTATCCTAGCGAATGAGCTAGTAATATTTCACATAAGAATATCAATCGGGGTATATGTAAATCCACGATTGGAGAAGAGTATACTAAGATTAGATATCTTCTCTGCCTATATAGTATTATAGTATAATAAAATATAGTATAAAGAATAATAATGAGGGTAGGTTAGGGAGATTGATGTGTGAAGGATAAATGAAAGAGTAGTAGGATAGGGATGAGGGTTAAAGATAAAGCTCTTCTTATATACTAATCTTAGTCTTATCTTTATCTTAATCTTATCTTATCTTATCTTATCTTATCTTATCTTATCTGATCTTACCTTACCTTATCTTAACTAATCTAATCTAATCTAATGTAATCAAATCAAATGTAATCTAGTCTGGTGTAGAAGTGGTTTAGTCTGGTTTGTGGTGTAAGAAAGTAAGTAATTCAGATTGAAGATTGTTTAGGGGAATGGAAAGATATAGACCATTCCATAATGAAATAGGTAAGTAGATGTATGATCAACCTAACGGTAACCCAAAGGATCGTAATGATGAATGGGATCAAGATGGTAAATAAATAGACTAAATAGATAGGTGGGGGTATGGTTAGTAAAAATGAAATAGATATCAGGAATAAAATAGGGATGGTGAAAGTCCATTAAGGTTCGAGATCAAAACTCTTCTTATATTCTTTTTTCAATAGAAAAAAGAAAGAGAATTACAGAATTTGTAATTCTGTAAAAATATAATAGCCTAGGGTTATATTGATTTATTATCAACTACCCTTTCCCTTTTCATAGATCTAAAAGGGGAGACAATATTTTGTCTATAAATAATAATGAATATTCAAGAACATATATTCTTTATCTTTTTTTTAAGTTAAAAAAAACTAAGAGAATAGGATCATGAATGAAACCATTAGAGCAAAAAGACCAGTAGCCTCAGATAGAGCAAATCCAAGAACAGCGTATTGGAATAGTTGGTTTTTAACTGAAGGGTTTCGAGAAGAACCTTGGATAAGAGCAGAGAATACGATCCCTACACCAACTCCTGCACCAGCAAGACCAACAGCAGCAATACCAGCACCGATGTATTTAGCAGCACCAAGCATAATAATTATAAATAAAATAATAAGTGGTAATATAGAATATTTTAGAACACACAAATATGTAAACAATGAGTAATGGATATAGTAATTGTAGCCTAGCCTATACTCTTTTTCTATTGAAAAACGAATAGAACTGGGAATAAAGTAGGTATAGGGGTAATATCGGAAGATTTAGTATTTTATCAAATTCTATTAAGGTAAGCATGTTGGAATTGGTAGACAAGCTATTCTTAGGAAATAGTAGTGTAAAACTGTATGGGTTCAAGTCCCATTGCTTACAGAATAATAAATAAAAAGTAAGAACTAAGATTAATAGAAGGAGAGGGTATATAGCATCTTTAGCTAAATTGGTAAAGCGCTTAACTTCGGATTAAGTGATTGTGGGTTCGAGTCCTTCAAGGTGCTGTACGAGAACAGTATAGAATAATCTATAAAGAGGGATATGTCCTAGGTAGTTTTTGTTATAATAAAGAACTAAGGATAGGGAAATCGAATTCAGTACCGGAGAAAAAATAGAAAATACCTATATAATTGCCCAGGCTTATCGACTCTTCTATATTTATCTTATCCTTATCTTAACTCATCCTCTTCTATTTCTATATCTTTACACTTCATATTCATACCTTCATACCTTCATACCTTCATACCTTCATACAACCATTGTATTTTCTATTTAATACATACTACCCACCCATAAACTATCTTAGTATCTTATTATCTAACTATCTTATTATCTTATTATCTTAAGATAGTTAAGGACACCTATTCTTAATTCTTTATTTTGAATATTTAATATTCTTCAAAGAAAGAGAGAAAAGATAGTGACTAAATTATCTTCTAAAATTCTAAAATAGTCAATAACAATAATACGTACTTATCGTTCTATAGGGATTGGATTGGATTCTAGTTCAAGGTAAATCTAGCTCAACAGGTAGAGCACTGATCTGTGGATTCAGTTGATTTGGTTCGAGTCCAAAGTTTTACCCTAAATAAATAATTAGGTTAAATATAATAATAATAATTGTAAATATTCTTTTTACAATATTATGATAAGTTCTAAACATACAAGAGTTATAAATTTATAGATAAATAAAAAGTAAGTATAGAAATTAAAATTAGATTTAAATGAAATAAAATAATATGTATGTAATTATAATAGTGTAATTTACTATAACAAAATTTAGACTATAATTAACTAATTAAACAATAGAAATTCAATAATAGAAATGATTTCTATTTTGCTGAAATAGGCTAAGTGGTGAAACCATATGATTCATACTCGTAAGTTGAAGGTTCGATTCCTTCTTTCAGCTAATTCAATGAATAATAAATGACTCAAAAAAGAATAAAGAGAAGAATATTAAATATTCAAAATAAAGAATTAAGAATAGGTGTCCTTAACTATCTTAAGATAATAAGATAATAAGATAGTTAGATAATAAGATACTAAGATAGTTTATGGGTGGGTAGTATGTATTAAATAGAAAATACAATGGTTGTATGAAGGTATGAAGGTATGAAGGTATGAAGGTATGAATATGAAGTGTAAAGATATAGAAATAGAAGAGGATGAGTTAAGATAAGGATAAGATAAATATAGAAGAGTCGATAAGCCTGGGCAATTATATAGGTATTTTCTATTTTTTCTCCGGTACTGAATTCGATTTCCCTATCCTTAGTTCTTTATTATAACAAAAACTACCTAGGACATATCCCTCTTTATAGATTATTCTATACTGTTCTCGTACAGCACCTTGAAGGACTCGAACCCACAATCACTTAATCCGAAGTTAAGCGCTTTACCAATTTAGCTAAAGATGCTATATACCCTCTCCTTCTATTAATCTTAGTTCTTACTTTTTATTTATTATTCTGTAAGCAATGGGACTTGAACCCATACAGTTTTACACTACTATTTCCTAAGAATAGCTTGTCTACCAATTCCAACATGCTTACCTTAATAGAATTTGATAAAATACTAAATCTTCCGATATTACCCCTATACCTACTTTATTCCCAGTTCTATTCGTTTTTCAATAGAAAAAGAGTATAGGCTAGGCTACAATTACTATATCCATTACTCATTGTTTACATATTTGTGTGTTCTAAAATATTCTATATTACCACTTATTATTTTATTTATAATTATTATGCTTGGTGCTGCTAAATACATCGGTGCTGGTATTGCTGCTGTTGGTCTTGCTGGTGCAGGAGTTGGTGTAGGGATCGTATTCTCTGCTCTTATCCAAGGTTCTTCTCGAAACCCTTCAGTTAAAAACCAACTATTCCAATACGCTGTTCTTGGATTTGCTCTATCTGAGGCTACTGGTCTTTTTGCTCTAATGGTTTCATTCATGATCCTATTCTCTTAGTTTTTTTTAACTTAAAAAAAAGATAAAGAATATATGTTCTTGAATATTCATTATTATTTATAGACAAAATATTGTCTCCCCTTTTAGATCTATGAAAAGGGAAAGGGTAGTTGATAATAAATCAATATAACCCTAGGCTATTATATTTTTACAGAATTACAAATTCTGTAATTCTCTTTCTTTTTTCTATTGAAAAAAGAATATAAGAAGAGTTTTGATCTCGAACCTTAATGGACTTTCACCATCCCTATTTTATTCCTGATATCTATTTCATTTTTACTAACCATACCCCCACCTATCTATTTAGTCTATTTATTTACCATCTTGATCCCATTCATCATTACGATCCTTTGGGTTACCGTTAGGTTGATCATACATCTACTTACCTATTTCATTATGGAATGGTCTATATCTTTCCATTCCCCTAAACAATCTTCAATCTGAATTACTTACTTTCTTACACCACAAACCAGACTAAACCACTTCTACACCAGACTAGATTACATTTGATTTGATTACATTAGATTAGATTAGATTAGTTAAGATAAGGTAAGGTAAGATCAGATAAGATAAGATAAGATAAGATAAGATAAGATAAGATTAAGATAAAGATAAGACTAAGATTAGTATATAAGAAGAGCTTTATCTTTAACCCTCATCCCTATCCTACTACTCTTTCATTTATCCTTCACACATCAATCTCCCTAACCTACCCTCATTATTATTCTTTATACTATATTTTATTATACTATAATACTATATAGGCAGAGAAGATATCTAATCTTAGTATACTCTTCTCCAATCGTGGATTTACATATACCCCGATTGATATTCTTATGTGAAATATTACTAGCTCATTCGCTAGGATAAATAAAGAATTTCAATGTATAATCTTTATACATTATTCTATCCTTGGGGAATATTGTTTATGCAATATTCTATTATTCCCCTTGACCCCCAATACTCTTTCTATTTACATTTATTACACTTTAGAAACTATTCTCCTATTATACTCTTTGTGTATAGTTTATATTAGTGGATTACCTTGTCCTATCCATCCTACTTAGACCATTGATTACACCTTTTATCATTATCTTTCATATGTACTCTATGTGTTATCTATATTATTATTTCTCTATCTTCTTAGATGTTTATTGATTACACTCTTATCTTTAATTATATATTATTCTATTTGTAGTAGTAGAAGTATACTTTAATACTTACTTAGATTCATATCTATTTATAGTATTTCACTTACTTCTTTATATCCATTTACTTCTTATCTAGTAGTTTATACTATTTACTTCTACTATACTTTACTCCTTGTAGTAGTACATATACTTCTATATTCACATATCCAATATCACATAAGGATTACTATTAGCATATACTATTATAATCATATACTAGTATACCCATACCCATACCCATACTAATATCCATATCCATACTTACATACGAATATCCATACCCATATCCATATCCATACCATCATACTATCATAGTTGTACTAATAGTAGGATATTATTATATACTCATATCCATATCCATATCCATACCCATATCCATATCCATAGTAGGATAGTATAATTATATTACCATATTATAATACTATCATAGTAGTATTATTGTATAATAGATATAGTTCTATTATTGTATGATAGATATAGTATTAGGATACTTATTATCCTCTATACTCCTACTATATTATAGTAGGATACATATTATCCTCTATACTCCTACTATATTATATTAGCATATATATTATCATGTATACATCTATGATACTCATAGTTATAGCACATATATTATATATATTATTTATATAATCCTATTATAAACATATGTAGAACCATATTAGAACCATATTATAACCCTATGTATAACCCTAATATAACCATATGTATAACCATAATCATAGTATTAAGATAAGGATATGTATACTATTAGGATAACTATTATACTATTATTATACTCATATGTATACTATTTGGATAACCATTATACTATTATTATTATGATATGTATAGTATTAAGATAAGGATATAGTATTAGGATAACCATATTAGTATTTATATAATTATATCCTTAGTATAACCATTATGATATGGATAACCATTAGGATATCCTTAGTATAACCATTATGATATGTATACTATTATCATACTCATATGTATACTATTAGGATACTCATATGTATACTATTTATATAACCATATGTATAGTATTAATATATTGGTATACTATTATGATAATCATATGTATTAAGATAATAATATTATATTAAGATATTGGTATACTATTATGATAATCATACTAATAAGATTATGGTATAATATTTATTATAATAATAATCATACTAATATGATACTGTATAGTATTATATTAATCATAGTAATAAGATAGTAATAAGATAATGGTATAGTATTATAATAGTCATACTAATAAGATAGTAATAAGATAGTAATAATGGTATATAATTATACTGTATACTATTATGATAATGATAGTATATCTAATATACTCGTATACTATTATGATAAGGATACTAATATGTATATTTAAGATAATGATATAGTATTAGGATACTCATATGTATATCTAATATACTAATATACTAATATAGTATTATGATAATCATATTGGTTAACCATATTCTATTAATGTAATCATAACCATATGGATAGTATCTATTATAGATGATATAATGATATATTGTATATAAATGTATAAATAGTATAATAGATGATAAAGATAATGATATATTGTTAATCTAATTAATAGTTATCAATGTATACTGTCTAACCATATGTATTCATTAGATATATTGATAATTGGTAAGACAAGGTAAGATGGGGGTAGGGTAGTATATTCTATTTAATATAGTCCTGATTGGTAGGTTCGATGTTAGGACAGTCTGGGGAGGAGTAGAGTATTATATGGGCTAACTATATAGGATTTTATATATATATGCTAATAGTATTATTAGATCCAAATAGTAAGTGTAATATAAATGGATTATGATAATGATTATGATAATGATAATGATAATGATAATGATAATGATTATGATTAGTCTAAGTATTAGGAATATGGATATTGATATTGATAATGATATTAGATAAGGATATTGATAATAATGATATTAGATATTGATATTGATATTGATCATGATATTAGATATTGATATTGATATTGATATTGATATTGATAATAATAATAATAATAATATTAGATATTAGTATTAGTTATGTAAATGGATAATGATTATAATTGTTAATGGTAAATGGATAATGATTATAATAGTAGATAATGATTGATGTAATAATGGTTATGGAAAATGGATAATGATAATGGATTAGTGTAAGTATTAGGATAATGGATAAGGATATTGGTATAATGATAATGGATTAGGATAAGGATTAGTATAATGGATTAGTATAAATATTATGATAATGATAAGTATTAGTATTAGTATTAGTATTATGATTAGACTAAGAATAGGGATTGGTATTGGTATTGTAAATAGATATTAGTATTGGTAATTGGTATAATACTTGGTATGAGTAGTATAAAGATATGAGAGTGTAATGAGTATAAAGAGTAGAGGATGTAGATGGGTAAGGGTATATTCAATAATAATCCTAGTACCGAAGGGGTGAATAGAGGTAAAGGTTTGTAGGGTGTAGTAAGGGGATTCGTAAGAGTGAATAGAATAAAGTATTAGGTTAACCAAAGGAGTGAACAGGGTTGTAAATGAAATAAATGGTAAATAAATAGAATAATGGAGGTTTAAGGGTAGGAAAGATAATGGTTAAGTATTAGTATTAATAGGGTGAATAATAGTAATCAGAATGGAATGTAAGGAGTAGAATGAATGAATAAATAGGGAACAGTATAGTAGGCCAAGGTTTAAGATTAAATCTCTTCTTATATACAATCCTGGTCTTATGTTTATGTTTATATTTATGTTTATGTTTATGTTTATGCTCTTTCTGTTTATGCTTTCTTATGCTTATGCTTATGCTTATGCTCTTAACTTTATGTAAATGATGAAGATGATCAAGGGTTATGCTCATGCTCTATTATGTAAATGATGAAGATGATCTTTATGATCTAGGATAAATGGGTTAATGATCTTTCTGTAAATGATGAAGATGATGAAGATGATGAAGTGTTTATGGTCTAGGATAAATGATTAAGGGTAAATTGATAAATGATAAATGGTTTATGAAATATATAATTGGGGATGGTGGTGTATGGGTGATATTCATATTAGTGATATGGAAAAGGAATACAAAAGTAGAAGAGGGCATGAATAATGAAATGGAAATAACCTATATAATTATGTATCTTTACATTGACTAACCTAATACTATTGGTCATCTTAACAAGTGATGTAGGTTATCCCTCTTGGTTAAGCCTAAAGAATAGAATATGAATTAAAGAATATGAATAAAGATCAGAATATTAGTATAAATGAAAATAGAATATTATTTTGTATAGAATCAGAATCAGAATCAGAATTAGAATGAGAATATAAATATGAATAATAAGAATATGAATTAGAATATTGATAATGAGAATATGAATAATGATAATAAGAATATTTTTATGGATAATAAGAATGATAATATGAAATATTGATATGAATATGAATAATAAGAATAAGAATATGTAGTAGTCAAGTGGAGGGATAATAAAAGTAATAACAGAGAAAAAGAACAAGAGTATAATGTAATGAAAATATCCTATATAATATTTAGGCTTTACATTGACTTACCTAATACTATTGGTCATCTTAGTAAGTAATTGATTATATATTCTATCCTCATCTTTATATTAATCCTAAACCTTAACCTTAATCTTAATCCTTAATCTTAATCTTAATCTTAATCTTAACCTTATGAATTAAAGAATATGAATGAAATAGAGATCAGAATATTCAATTATTAGAATGGTAATGGTAATAGTAATGGTAAGAATAATGGTAATGGTAATTCTAATAAGAATGGTAATGGTAAGGATAATGTAAATGTAAGAATAATGGTAATCAGAATGGTAGTGCAAGTAGAGTAGAGGGGGAGGATAAGAGAAGAATAAGATATAAAAAGGAGAACATAATGTTATAATGATAAAATACCTATACAATATCCTGGTTTTACATTGGCTAATTCAATACTATTGGTCCTCTTAAGTTGTTCTGTATGATAACCTTAACCTTATCAATCATATTAACTATTCTGTTTATCAACTATCAACTATCAACTATAAACTATGAAATATAAACCATGAACTAGAACTATGTGTAAAGAAAGAATGAGAATAAAGAGAGTATAAATAGAGAACATTCTCTTAATATCTTTACAGATATTTAGAGTAAGTAGTAAATAAGTATTAGGAAAGTATTAGGAAAGTATTAGGTAAGTATTAGGAAAGTATTAGGGTAGAGGGGTGAACAAGATAAGATAAAATGAATAAAAAGAATAACAGTATCCGTATGTAGTATTTGAAAAATACCTATATATTTTACTGGCTTTACATTGGACAATCTAATGTTATTGATTATCTTTAAGGATACAACTATACTACACTACTCAACAACTAGACTACACTATACTATAACTATACTATACTATACTATACTAGACTACACTACACTACTCAACAACTACACTATTATCCATTCCATTAACATAACATTACAACTACTCAATACAATACTATACTAGACTACAGTAGACTACAATAGACTAGACTATAATCCAATCCTAATCTATTAACATAAGAAACACATAACAGACGAATACTCCTTCCCTTTTTGTCCTTTTAGTAGGGCAGAGTAGGGCAGAGTAGGTAAAGATATATGATACAATAATATAACAAGAGTGAAGGTTAGAGTAGGATAGAGTATATTGAATATGAATATAATATTAGATTAGTATTGAATAGGTTAATTTAGATAAGGTTAATTTAGATAAGGGGAAAATATATTAATTAATATAATTAATTAGGGATATGATATAGAAGAGTTGTAACAGATACGTCGATGTTATCAATGATTAGGTTAGGAGCCATACCAAATAGAAGAGTAAGAAGGAATAGAGGTAGGATAATATTGAATTCTCGACGGTTCATATCTGTAGTATAACCTAGGTAGTTACTGTAAGCACCGTAAGAGATTCGGTTGTATAGCCAAATAGAGTAAGCAGCACTTAGAACAATACCAGTAGATCCAAGGATAGAAACAATAGGGTTGAATTGATAGCTACCCATTAGACAAAGAGCCTCACCAATCCAGTTAGCACTTAGAGGGATACCAGCATTGAAGATAGTAAATAGGAAGAAGAATGCAGTAAATACAGGCATGTAAGTTACAAGACCTCGGTAGTATCGAATTGTACGAGTATGGAATCGGTCGTATAGAACAGCACCTACAAGAGTAAATAGAGCAGGACTAACGAAACCATGGGCAATAGAAAGAACAATAGATCCTTCAACACCTTGGATAGAGTTAGAGAATAGACCAAGAACAACAATACCCATATGTCCAACACTAGAATAAGCAACAAGAGCTTTGAAATCAGTTTGTCGAAGAGTAGCAAGACTAGCATAGATAACACTCATAACAGCAAGTGTTTGTACAAGAGGACTAAAGTAGTATGAAGCATCAGGGAAGAATTGAAGTAGAAGTCGTAGACTACCATATGTAGCCATCTTAAGTACAATACCTGCTAGTAGAATACTACCAGCAATAGGAGCTTCAGCATGGGCTCGGTATAGCCATGAGTAGAATGGCCACATTGGGAATTTAATAGCCATACTAATAAAGATACCAGCCCAAAGAAGTTTTTGAGTAGTAGCATCAAATGCATATTGACTAATAAGGTTGAAATCAGTAGATCCAACGTTGTAGTAAATAGTTAGGATAGATAGAAGCATAAATAGAGAACCGATAAGTGTGAATAGGAATAGAAGGAATGCAGCACGAACTCGGTTAGGACTACCACCCCAAATACCAACGATAAGGAATAGAGGGATAAGTACACTCTCGAAGAAAATATAGAATAGTAGAATATCAGTAACGATAAATACTAGGATAAGAAGGATTTCAAGAAGAAGAAGTGTACAAAGGTAGAATTTAACATTATATTTGTTACCTCCAAGAGAAGTAGCTGAAGTGATGTTCCAGCTAGCAAGGAATGAGATTGGGAATAGGAAAGTAGTAAGGATAACAAAATAAATAGAAATACCATCAATACCAATTTGGAAATCAGAAGTAAAGATGCTAAGATCTTTATTATTGAAGTTGAAAGTAAATTGATATTCAGGAGTAGATGGATCAAAAAGAAGAAGAAGACTAAGAGAATAAAGAAATGCAATGATAGAAATAGCAAGAGCAATAACTTTAAGTTTAGTATCAGGATCAACTTTTTTAGCATCATCAGTATTACCAAAGTTAGTGATAGATAGAAGATCATAACTACGGTAAGATGGAGCAATAAGAAGGATTCCAAATAGAGGAATAAGAAGAAGAGATAGAAGGATCATGATAATCTATGAATGTATACATTCGATATTAATAATGGTAATAACCAAATATAAATTATAAATAGTCGCAAATATTCTAAATAATTTAATAAAATAAAGTAAATAGTTTTATTAAATAGAATAAGATATAAGGCGAATTCACCTATAGCCTAAGGTAAGATGAGTATAAATATATGGATATAGAATTATAGTGTAGGATCAAGGAGGAAAAATATAAGTATTGTAATTGTCCTTAATTCAACGGCTAGAATGTGTTTCCGATAAAAACATTATAGAGGTTCGATTCCTCTAGGACAAATTAAATTATCTATAAAAATAGAAAGAAATATTATACAAATATATATTTGTATATAGAAGATTATGATTATTTTGATAATCTTAGATGTTATTATAAAAAGAATATTAGGCAATAATGAATAAATAATTGTCAAAGTTTATGAATAAGATTTAGGTAACTAAGAAGTACTTAGATCATTAATTAAATGATAATAAATTATCAGAATAAGTTATTTTTATTTTGAATAAATGAAATATAAAATATACGTCTGAATCGTGATTTTATATAATAAATTATAAAATTAAATATAATGCGAATCCTAAAATCGAATTCAATTCTTGGTCTTATGAATAGTTATCTAATTGATAACCCTGAGCCAGCAAACATTTCATACATGTGGAACTTTGGATCACTACTGGGACTTTGTCTAGTAATCCAAATCCTAACAGGTATTTTCCTAGCAATGCATTATTGTCCAAATGTAGACCTAGCATTCGCAAGTGTTGAACACATTATGCGAGATGTAAACTATGGTTGGGCAATCCGATATGTGCATGCTAATACAGCTTCATTCTTCTTCCTATTCATGTACTTCCATGTAGGACGAGGACTATACTATGGAAGTTACAAATCACCACGAATCCTGCCATGGTCAATCGGAGTAGTAATTCTAATCCTAACAATGGCAACAGCATTCCTGGGTTAATAATCATAGCCCAAAATAAATATGAGGAATATTTATAGTCCTATTAATAATATTCTAGGGAATTTGTATAAAGAATAGAATAAAATTAATAGAATATCTTGACAAAGATATTGTATAGTATATAAACTATATGGCGATGCGAGTGAAAACGGTTAAAGACTTTTTATCACAAGTTAAGACCGTCGGTTATATACATGATCGCGACAGACTGGGTCACTCGTGGGTGCCTGCAATGGTGCTTAATGTACAGTCGAATATCTTAAATAAGAAATTATTTACCAAGGCCTATGAAATAATAAAATAAAATAATAAAATAGGTACAGCTGATTGGTTTAGTGATAAGAGAATAAATCAATTAAGAGATATAGTATGTTCTTCCATATGGTCAAATGTCACTATGGGGTGAGAAAGTATTGCCCCAAATGCAATGATAATAATATTTTTATATTATTTGAAATATTGTATAGTCTAATAAAATAATAAATATGATAATATTAGGCGATGCTGATGAAAACGGTCAACAATCTTGTCCTTAGATTTAGACCGTCGGTTATGTATATTGGATATTTAGTATATAGAAATTTCTATAAATATTTCTAAATATATATGGTCGCTACAGACTGGTTCATCGGTGGGTGTTTATATTAAAATATAAATGCTTAATGTACAGTCGGGATACTCTATTATTGCAAATAATACACAAGGCTCATTTTATTAAATATGAATATAGATATGATAATAAAATAGAGTACATGGTTATATGGTTGAAGGATAACTATTTTGAATGTGAAATAACAGGATAGATAGTATAGAGATTATACAACATATAATTGAGTATATGGCTACAGTAATTACAAATCTTCTAAGTGCAATCCCATGGATTGGTCAAGATCTAGTACAATTTGTATGGGGAGGATTTAGTGTAAACAACGCAACACTAAACCGATTCTTCTCACTACATTTCCTACTACCATTCATTCTAGCAGCTCTAGCAGCAATGCATCTGCTAACAATTCATGAGCATGGTAGTGGTAATCCACTAGGAATTTCAGGAAATACTGATCGACTACCATTCCATCCATACTTTGTATTTAAAGATCTGGTAACAGTGACACTATTCCTACTAATCCTAGCAGTATTTGTATTCTTCTATCCAAATGTACTAGGACATTCAGATAATTATATCCCAGCAAATCCAATGCAAACACCTCCATCAATTGTACCTGAGTGGTATCTACTACCATTCTATGCAATCCTACGATCAATTCCATCAAAAATTGTAGGGGTACTAGCAATGTTTGGATCACTACTAATCCTACTAGCAATGCCAGTACTAGATACATCACGAGTACGAGGTAACCAATTCCGACCTCTATCACGATTTGCATTCTGGGTATTCGTTGTAGATTTCCTAATCCTAATGTGGATTGGATCACAACACCCTGAATATCCTTACTACGAAATTGGTAGCTATGCAACAATCTTCTACTTCGTATATTTCCTAGCAGTAGTACCAGGAGTTGGTATCCTAGAAAATACACTAATGGATATTGCTGTAAATAAAGAATCAAAAAACTAAGGAACTGAAGGAGTTCCCCTTTTTAAATCCAAATTATAAAATAAAAAGTAATAAATGAAAGTAGATAAAAGAAAATAAATATATGATTATATATTTTGTAATGATGGTATGTTGGTATGTTGGTATGTAGGTATATTGATATATTAAATATATGGATGAATTGAAAGTATAGGAATTCAATGCAATGGTTTTATTTGGTTATAATAAATACTAAATAGGGGACATGGTATAATTGGTAAATATAGTATCTTTGCAGGATAGCTGATGCCAGTTCAAGTCTGGCTGTCTCCAGATAATATAAATAAATATTAATAAAGTAATCTTTTTTTGTGATATATAAATGAGAGATAAAAGTAGATGAAATATATAATAATCCTGATAGCTTATGTGGCTAAAGCGTAGAACTGAAGATTCTAAGAACCATGTTCGAGTCATGGTCGGGATAAGATTCTAAAAAGTATTAAAAAGAATATGCAGATAGTCTCTACTGGTATGAGAGGTGCTCTGTAAAAGCATTGGTATAAACCGTTGTGGGTTCGAGTCCCTCATCTGCAAATGAAATAAATATAATAAATATATAAATAGATATTTAAAATAAATGTAATTAACCAAGGATGTGTGACAGAGTGGTTTAATGTACCTGGCTTGAGTCTAGGAGTTCTTAACAGAACCAGGAGTTCGAATCTCCTCGCGTCCGGTTTTAAATAAGAAAAGAAAAGAAATAAGAATAGTAAGCATGGTCAAAATTATAGGTATTTTCTGGTTAAACCCTCGGGCAGAAAATCTATTTATTATTGTTATTGTTTATTAAGTCATAAGGGGATTATTATGATTTAATCATTATAGCCCATATTGTTATTATTATAGCTCACATTGAATTGAACTGATCCATACTTTAAGTGTAAAGCTACCTAGTTCATTCTTTGATGTAAATTTAGCATAATCTACTAGAACATTATTCATTGATTCACTACTTACTCCTGCATCATTAAGTGATGATCCACTATTAACATTAGGATTAGAAATTCGTGATGATTTCTTAGTTACTCGTGGAATTTGTTGCTCAGTCATAAGTCGACCAGATAGTTCAAGACGAATACCTGTAATATATGAAGGTAGAATAAATGAATTCTCATCATTAATATTACCGTAAGTATCTGGAGATAGACTAGGATATGTAAGAATTGATTCAGAGAAATGAAGGAATGTATTTGTAGATGCATTTTTAAGAAGATATTGAGCAAGAATCATACTGTTCATGTATGGATAATGTACTCGAGTTAGTTTAATATTAATCTCCTTTTCAAATAGTAGTGCAAGAGCATCAGATAGTGGTAGAATATCATTAGTATTAATAATTGGATTAGATGATTTAGATTTATCTTTATTATTATTATTATTAACACCATAATAAAATACATGAATAGTATTTTTATTAATACCATTATCAAATACTGGATTACTAATAAGAACATTAGGATAATGATTATCAAAGAATGTTTTAATTAGATGATTAGCAACTTTCATAAGTTGTTGATTAGAATAATCATTATTTTTAGAGAAACTATGATTATTTTGGATAAGATTATTCTGTAGAATAGTAAGAAGTTTAGTTTGTTTAAATAGAGTTTTAGTTGAAAACATTGAATAAAATAAAATAGAAAAAGATATGGATATCATTATCAAGAGCAGCTGGGAACGATCCAACACTAGTGATTTTGGAGATCACCGTACTACCAATTATACTATGCTCTTTTGAATATATTCATTATGTTAATAATATTAATTAATTATATTATATTCTAATTTATTTCCCTATTATATTTATCTTAATGAAGAATAGATAAATGAATAAATAGATAGATTAAAGAAATAATAAATTATGAGTTAAAATAACAATTACTTATAGAATAAGAAGATAGAATTGTGAGGGAATTGAACCCTAATGAAAGAATTTGCAATTCTTTTTCAGTAGCCATCTGAGTCACAATTCATAAAGAATTAAGAGTAAGATTAAGATATAATTAATTAAGATGAGATAAAATAGAGTAATTTTATTATTACTATGTGAGTAAAGGGGAATTTTTTATACAGATTGTCGTACTTTAAGTGTTAGTACGATTGGACCAATCATAGCAAGTAGTAGGATAAGACTAGCTACGAATAGCCAAACTGATGCGAATGTATATAGTGTGAATCCAATAGATTGAACATCTAGTAGACTAGAGAACATTACATCAGGAGTATTATTATTAAATGTAAGATATACATCTGTACTATTTGATACTGCTGGGTATCCTAGAGATTCAACAATAGAATTAATAGAGTTAAGGATTCCAACTTGAATATCAGGGAAAATCTTAAATGGGTTAAGAGATTTGTATTCAGCATTTGAACTAAATGGGAAGATAGTATATAGCTCAATGAATAGTAGGAATACAAAGATACCACCAAGTGGAAGATTTTGAGTATATTCAGATGCCATAGCATTAAGTTCAGCAAGTTGTAGATTTAGCATCATAACAACAAATAGGAACAGAATAACAATAGCACCGATATAAATAATAAGATATGAGATACCAAGGAATCCAAGTCCAATAAGTACAAGATAACCTGAAACATTCATAAATAGAGAGATCAGGAATAGAGTAGACATTACTGGATTTTTAGATGTAACAACTAGGATAGCAGAGAAAATAGCACCTAGAGTAAGGAAATCAATAAGAAAAGTATTCATAATAAATAAGAAATAGGAAATATTTTATGCAATATTCAAGAAGAATAATATTAAAATTAGAATAATAAGATTTTGTTCAAGAGAATCAGAATATAGTTTTAGTTTTATATTATAAAGATAATAATAAGGGGATAAATTAGCTACCGAACCAGTATACACTTACGAATAGGAATAGCCATACAACATCAACGAAGTGCCAGTAAAGAATAGCAGATTCGTAACCGATGTGATGAGTATTAGTAAAGTGGTATTGGATTAGTCGTACAAGACTAACAGCAAGCATAAGTGTACCAACGATAACGTGGAAACCGTGTAGTCCAGTAGATAGGAAGAATGTAGATCCATATACACCATCTGAGATACTGAATGGAGCATTCATGTACTCGATACCTTGGCAGTAAGTAAATACTGTAGCAAGGATAATAGTTAGGAATAGTCCAGAGATAGCACCAGCTCGGTTTTTATTAAGAAGAGCATGGTGTGAGTATGTAACAGTAGCACCAGATGAAAGAAGAAGGATAGTATTAAGAAGAGGAAGTTCGAAAGGGTTAATTGCATCGATACCCATTGGAGGCCATTGTCCACCAAGTTCAATATCAGGAGATAGACATGAGTTGAATAGAGCCCAGAATACAGAAATAAATAGCATTACTTCTGTAAGGATAAATAGAGCCATACCAATTGTAAGTCCTTTTTGAACTTTGAATGTATGGTCACCAAGGAAAGTACCTTCAATAACGATATCTCGGAACCAAAGTCCAGCAGAAAGAGTTGTAGAAATTAGACCAAGGATAACAAGAACAATACCTGAATCACCAAATGGACTAGCATAACCATTAAAGTATGAAACTGCACCAGAAGTAAGGATAAGTAGTGAGAATGATACAAATAGTGGCCATGGACTAACAGTAACCATATGGTATGGATGGAATTGGAATTTAGGTCGTTGAGCCTGAAGTTGTGTTAGAATGTTGTTGTTTTGCATCAGAATTAAATATTTTATATAAAATAATTCAATGTATATATCCAATAGAATAAAAGTATAAAATTGAATTATTATCAATGAAATAATAATTTCATTACTAGGATGAGTAATATAACTAATAAATAAACAAATAATTCAAATAAGAATAATATTCGAATTTTATTAGAATTTCATTACTGTCAATGGCCTATAAATTATACAATAAATTGGTTTAGTGTTTGATAATTAAAATAGAATATTTTAAGGTAAGATAGAATAGAATAGAACAGAATAAACAACCAAGGGTAAAAATTAAAACTCTTCTTATAAAGTTATAAGGCTACTTAATTCTTATTTATCTTATCCTTTTGATTCTTCTAAATTGATTTCTCTAATCCTTTTAAAACTAAAAATTAAAAAGGGGATGATTATTTAATCTATGATAAATTATTCATCATCTTGATCTTTAATTGGGTTTGTTTTAATTCCACTAAAGTATAGTGCTTTACTTGAATACTCAAATACAAATCCTAGTGTTAGAATTCCAAAGAATACCATAATAATCCAGAAACCATAATTTCCTGTTTCTGTAACTGTTAGTGCATATGGCATTGTCATAAAGATTTCTACATCAAAGATTAGGAATAGAATACCAACTAGATAGAATTGGATAGTAAATGGTGATCGGTTTTGACCATAAATTGGTGAGAAACCACACTCATATGATGTTACTTTCTCAGCATATGGTACATGTTTTGCTAGTAGAATATTAGCAAATAGTAGTACAAATCCAATAATTGGTACCAGAATTAGATAAATTGTTACTGAATTCATTTTATTAATTAATTAAATCATTTATTCATGCATACTATAATCTAAATTACTATACTGTAAATAGACTTAGACTTAGTAGATGACATGCATTTAGTAGGATTGATGGATCAAATAGATATAGACTAATGATCATTGTAATTACTGCAATAACTGTACTATGCATTGTTGTAATTGTTGGTGTATCAGTATTTGCTGATTCACCTTCTTTCATTACAGCAGGTACATATTTTTCATCAGATGTTTTATTGAAGAACATTAGTTGTACAATTTTTAGATAATAACTTGCACTAATTACACTTGTTAGGATTGCAATAATAGCAATGTAAGAGTAATTGTATGATACAGATGTAAGTACCATTTGTTTTGCGAAGAATCCAATTAGAGGTGGAATACCTGCCATTGAGAATAGACTAATACCAAAACTAATAGCTAGTAGAGGGTTTTGATAGAATTGACCTTTAAGATCATCTAGTAGTCCAAATTCTCGTACATTAGTATTTTTACCTGATGTTAGAATTCCTTTTGAAGCATATCCAAATGCTAGTAGTGTCATAAATGTATTAACATTTGTCATTGTATATTGAATTAGATAGAATGCAAATGCTTCAATTGATCCTTCTGTACTTACTGCTAGAGCAAGTAGTAGGAATCCAATATGATTAATTGTTGAGAATGTAAGTAGTCGTTTAATTCGTACTTGTGATAGTCCAACAATACCACCGATAATTAGACTAAGTGTTGAACTTACAAGTAGTAGTGTTTGGAATGGTTGAGCATAAATAGTATAAAGATTACTTAGAGAAACAGATTCTGACCAGCTTAGATCATAACCAGTAGCGATGAAACTTAGGTTAAGTAGGAATACAAAGATACCAATTTTAGGTACTGTACTTACCCATGATGTAATGATTGTTGGAACACCATCATATACATCAGGAGACCAATTATATAGTGGTGCAGCACCTACTTTGAAGATATAACCAATACCAATAAGTAGGATACCACCAGCTACACATGTAGTTACATAATTATAATCAGTTTGATCGAAGTTACCAACACTAATAAGAGCAGCTAGATCTTCATAATTAGTAATACCAGTACCAGCATAAATAACAGCAGTACCAAGTACAATAATACCAGAAGCAAGACTACCAAGTAGGAAGTATTTAAGTCCGGCAGATGTAGCAGATTGTGAGTGTCGGTATAGTGTACATAGAATATAAGCAGCAAAACTTTGAAGTTCAATAGCCATGTACATTGATACAAAATTATAACTAGAAATAAGTAGACAACCACCCAGAATTGAGAAGAATACAATAAGACTATATTCACCAATTGTATTAGTTGTAATAAAGTTAGAATTAATTTTAACTGATCGTTCAATTGATGAATTAGCAGCTGGAAGGATTGTTTTTGTAACTGGACCCCAACCAAAAAGTAGAAGAGAACCAATAACAAGAAGAAGAAGTTGGAAACCTAGAGTAATAATATTAACGTGGAATAGACCACTAAATAGACTAATACCACCATTAGAAAGTGGATAATAGTATAGACTATTCCATGTTAGTACCGCCGAGAACATAAGAACAATAGATGTAAGTCGACTAAATACTGTAGCAGGAATCCGGTTGGAGAAAATAGGAACAGCTAGAATATATGAAATTAGACCAATAGATAGCATAACTTATTAACAAACAATATTCTATATTATATTAACTAATATCATATATTAAATATATTCAATTTAGCTGTTTTATTTCTGTTTTATTTCTAGTTAAATATGAAATAATAAATAATAAATAATGAATAATACTAGTATTCGGAATTGAACCGAAACCTGGGTATTGGAAGTACCTAATTCTACCATTAAACTATACTAGCAATATATTAATATTAATACATAAGATTACATTATATTACCTATAGCCTTAGCTATAAATAATCATATTATTATCTAAAATATGCATATTCTACATGTTATCTAGAATATCTATATTTTGTATGTAATTGTAATCTATAAAATTAGTATTCGTATAATTTATATAAAATAAAGAGAGCATATAAAAGTGAACAATAAGATTAATAATATAAATAAATGGATGAATTTAGTAGAGCAAGGACTATTGCTGAACC